ACCATATTTCGAGTGTTAATACGATATATAAGGACCGCTACTGCAAGCAGTACTACACCTTTGATCATCATGAAATATCGATTGCTTGTTGAACCCTGTGAATCGCGTGAAAGTAGGATACTCCAAATTCGGGGATCAAAGAGTTTCATAAAACGTTCTTGGTGGAAAAAAATGTAAGTGAAAGATCTCACGGAATTGAATTTGGTCCACGAATCTAATAAATAGTGAGAATTCTTGATCTCTCTCAATACCTCTCTCAATTCGAAGATCCAGTGTTGTAATGGATGTCGTGTCACTGCGTCCTCTTTCATATTGATTGACTCCTCCTAAGGATTTTATTTAAATTGAATTTGTTTATTTACGATGTACCACGATCCCCGTTCGGCGGAACGGTTAAAGCGCCCAACTCATAATTGGCGTATATGAGGGTTCGATTCCTGCTGGATGCACGCCAACGGGAACGTTCAATACGTCTATTGGAATTTGGTTATTTACGATGTACCACGATCCCCGTTCCGCATCCATGGCTGAATGGTTAAAGCGCCCAACTCATAATTGGCGTATGTGCGGGTTCAAGTCCTGCTGGATGCACGCCAACAATACGTCTATTGGAATTTGGTTATTTACGATGTACCACGATCCCCCTTTCGCATCCATGGCTGAATGGTAAAGCGCCCAACTCTTAATTGGCGTATGTGCGGGTTCGAGCCCTGCTGGATGCACGCCAACGGGAACGTTCAATACGTCTGTTGGAATTGGCTCTGTATCAATGAAATCTCATCATCCAGACATAATGAATTGGTATGGTATATTCATACCATAACATATGAACAGAGCAAGAAATCGAATTCTTATCGATACTGGAACTCATACGGAGGAAAATCCATTTATGGATTCGATTATTTTATTTATATATATATTTATTATATTAGATTAGGCTAATAACTAAATACGGAGGAAAATCCATTTATGGATTCGATTATTTTATTTATATATATTTAGATTAGGCTAATAACTAAATAAGGAGGAAAATCTATTTATGGATATGGATGGAATCAAATATGCAGTATTTACAGACAAAAGTATTAGGTTATTGGGGAACAATCAATATACTTCTAATGTCGAATCAGGATCAACTAGGACAGAAATAAAGCATTGGGTCGAACTCTTCTTTGGTGTCAAGGTAATAGCTATGAATAGTCATCGACTCCCCGGAAAGGGTAGAAGAATGGGACCCACTATGGGACATACAATGCATTACAGACGTATGATCATTACGCTTCAACCGGGTTATTCTATTCCACCTCTTAGAAAGAAAAGAACTTAAAAAAAAAAAAAAAAGAAAAAAAAATAACATAAAATTAAAATAAAGCATCACTTAATAACTACTATACTTAATAACACGGCAATAAATTTATACAAAACTTCTACCCCGAGCACACGCAACGGAGCCGTCGGTAGTCAAGGGAAATCCAATCCACGAAAAAATTTGATCTACGGACAGCGTCATTGTGGTAAAGGTCGTAATGCCAGAGGCATCATTACCGCAAGGCATAGAGGGGGAGGTCATAAGCGTCTATACCGTAAAATCGATTTTCGACGGAATGAAAAAGACATATCTGGTAGAATCGTAACCATAGAATACGACCCTAATCGAAATGCATATATTTGTCTCATACACTACGGGGATGGTGAGAAGAGATATATTTTACATCCCAGAGGGGCTATAATTGGAGATACCATTGTTTCTGGTACAGAAGTTCCTATCTCAATGGGAAATGCCCTACCTTTGAGTGCGGTTTGAACTATTGATTTACGTAATTGGAAGTAACCAATTAGGTTTACGACAAAACCTAGAAATCGATCACTGATCCAATTTGAGTACCTCTACGGGATAGACCTCAACAGAAAACTGAAGAGTAACGGCAGCAAGTGATTGAGTTCAGTAGTTCCTCATATAAAATTATTGACTCGAGAGATATAGTAATATGGAGAAGACTAAATTGTTTGAAGCACCGACAGAGCCGGAAGCGCCCCCTGTTTCAAAGAGAGGAGGACGGGTTATTCACATTTCATTTGATGGTCAGAGGCGAATTGAAAGCTAAGCAGTGGTAATTCTATCCCCGGGAAAAATAGATATGTCTCCTACGTTACCCGTAATATATGTGGAAGTATCGACGTAATTTCATAGAGTCATTCGGTCTGAATGCTACATGAAGAACATAAGCCAGATGAAGGAGCGGGGAGACCTAGGGTGTAGAAGATCATAACATGAGGGATTCAGCAGATTTGGATTCCTATATATCCACTCATGTGGTACTTCATCATACGATTCATATGAGATCCCTCTGTCTAGATATCATCATATACATCCAGAAAGCCGTATGCTTTGGAAGAAGCTTGTACAGTTTGGGAAGGGGTTTTGATTGATCAAAAAGAAGAATCTACTTCAACCGAGATGCCCTTAGGCACGGACATACATAACATAGAAATCACACTTGGAAGGGGTGGACAATTAGCGAGAGCCGCGGGTGCTGTAGCGAAACTGATTGCAAAAGAGGGTAAATCGGCCACATTAAAATTACCGTCTGGGGAGGTCCGTTTGATATCCCAAAACTGCTCAGCAACAGTCGGACAGGTGGGTAATGTGGGGGTGAACCAGAAAAGTTTGGGTAGAGCCGGATCTAAGCGTTGGCTGGGTAAGCGCCCTGTAGTAAGAGGAGTAGTTATGAACCCTGTAGACCATCCCCACGGGGGTGGTGAAGGGAGGGCACCCATAGGTAGAAAAAAACCCACAACCCCTTGGGGTTATCCTGCGCTTGGAAGAAGAAGTAGAAAAAAGAATAAATATAGCGATAGTTTTATTCTTCGTCGCCGTAGTAAATAGGAAAATATTAAAAATAGAATACGTTTCCTCGTCTTTACAAAAAAAAAAAGATAGGAGTAATTAGCCGTGACACGTTCACAAAAAAAAAATCCTTTTGTAGCTAATCATTTATTGAGAAAAATTTCGAAGCTCAACATGAGGGCAGAAAAAGATACAATCGTAACTTGGTCCCGGGCATCTACCATTATACCCATAATGATCGGCCATACAATCGCTATTCATAATGGAAAGGAGCATTTGCCTATTTATATAACAGCTCGTATGGTAGGTCACAAATTGGGAGAATTTGCACCTACTCTTAATTTCCGGGGGCACGCGAGAAACGATAACAAATCTCGTCGTTAATGTTAATTAATAAAAAAGTGAATATGGGTGCTCGTCGTTTATTGGTATTGGTGGGAGGTGAATCTTATGATAAAGAGTGACCCGGATGTAGAAGTATACGCTTTAGGGCAACATATACGTATGTCTGCTCATAAAGCGCGAAGAGTTATTGATCAGATTCGTGGGCGTACCTACGAAGAAACACTTATGATACTAGAACTCATGCCTTATCGAGCATGTTATCCCATTTTTAAATTAGTTTATTCGGCAGCAGCAAATGCTAGGCACAATAGGGGTTTCAACGAAACGGCTTTAATCATTAGTCAAGCCGAAGTTAATGAGGGTACTATCATTAAAAAGGCAAAACCCCGGGCTCGAGGGCGTAGTTATCCGATAAAAAGGCCCACCTGTCATATAACTATTGTATTGCAAGATATATCTAAAGATAAAAACTATTTCATATGGTTAAGAAAATATGGATGGGTATATAAAGATAAGTATACAGATGTCAGAGAAAGGTATCTATATATGTTGGATTTTGAGCGATATTATAATAAAAGGATGATGATATGGGCTAATAGAGAAATGATATGGCCTTATAGAGACAGCGAGGTGTTATGGGACAAAAAATAAATCCACTAGGTTTCAGGCTTGGTACAACCCAAAGCCATCATTCTGTTTGGTTTGCACCATCAAAAAGTTATTCCGAGGGTCTCCAGGAAGATCAAAAAATACAGGATTATATCAAGAATTATGTACAAAAAAATATGAAAATATCCCCCGGTGTCGAGGGAATTGCACGCATAAAGATTCAAAAAAAATTGGATCTTATCCAGGTCATAATATATATGGGATGCCCAAAATTGTTAATAGAGGGCAGCCCGCGAGGAATCGAAGAATTACAGAGCAATGTACAAAAAGAAATTAATTCTGCGAACCGAAAAGTTAACATTACTATCAAAAAAGTTGCAAACCCTTATGGACAGCCTATTTTTCTTGCAGAATATATAGCCGTACAATTAAAGGATAGAGTTTCATTTCGAAAGGCAATGAAAAAAGCGATTGAATTAGCTGAACAAGCAGATACAAAAGGAATTCAAATACAAATTGCAGGGCGTATCGACGGAAAAGAAATTGCGCGTGTCGAATGGATCAGAGAAGGTAGGGTTCCCCTACAAACCATTCGAGCGAAAATTGATTATTGTTCCTATACATTTCGAGATATCCATGGGGCATTAGGAATAAAAATTTGGATATTTGCAGATGAGGAAGCAGATGAGGAATAAGGGTCCTTTCGTTGTCTTTCTGATCTATCAATTTGTCAATTGAATAAAAAATAACAAACTCCTTCATTTTTTTCGTTCAATCAAAAATTCGAATTCTTAAATTTAATTATTTAATTCTATAGGGTTGACTAATAATTCGATTGCCTCCATATAATTGCTATGCTTAGTCCCAAAAGAACCCGATTTCGTAAACAACATAGAGGAAGGATGAAGGGGGTATCTTATCGAGGCAATCGAATTTGTTTCGGTGGATACGCTCTTCAGGCGCTTGAACCCGCTTGGATCACATCTAGACAAATAGAAGCGGGGCGACGCGCCATGACACGATACGCGCGTCGTGGCGGAAAAATATGGGTACGTATATTTCCAGACAAATCGGTTACAGTAAGAGCTACCGAAACACGTATGGGTTCGGGGAAAGGATCCCCCGAATATTGGGTATCCGTCGTTAAACCCGGTCGAATACTTTATGAAATGGGTGGAGTATCAGAAATTGTAGCGAG